GAAGGGTGAAAGGAAGAGAGAAAAAAATATCAATGATATATGATTCCAATATGTAAGGTCTATGAATTATCTCATAAAAGGCAGTGTAATAAAGCATCAATACTGATTTATCGATAATTAAATGAATTTGTTCATAGAACAAAAAAATCAAGAGCCTCGAGCCAATAAAGACTGAGAAAATTGACTCAAGAACAAATTTAATTAAGAGCTCCATTGTAGAATTCAGGCCTAACCATTAAGCAAGGAGCGATGGGAACGATGGAACCTATGAATCTAGAAGATTCTATTGAAAACGAATCCTAATGATTCATTGGTCGGGATGGCGGAACGAACCGGGAACCAATTCATCTATTCTGAGAAGTCATGAGCTAACCCTACAACTGAAATAGATATTGAAAGAGTAAATATTCGCCCGCGAAAACTTTCTTTTCTTGGATTGCTAAATTTTGGACAATCCGATACGATAAAGGACAAAATAAAATAACGATTCGTTATACGTTATAACCTTATAAAAAAATATTATCTATAAATAGAAATAGATCTTTAATATATTTAGTTATATATCCAAATATGATATACAAATTACTAATAGATTAGATGAAATCTCAAAGAATCCCACGATTCAGTGTATTATTCATTAATATCTTAATTCAATTTAAATATTTTTTATTTGAATCCTTTTATTCGCGAGGAGCTGGATGAGAAGAAACTCTCACGTCCAGTTCTGTAGTAGAGATGGAATTGAGAAACAACCATCAACTATAACCCCAAAAGAACCAGATTCCGTAAACAACATAGAGGAAGAATGAAGGGAATATCTTATCGAGGTAATCAGATTTGTTTCGGTAAATATGCTCTTCAAGCACTTGAACCCGCTTGGATCACATCTAGACAAATAGAAGCCGGACGACGAGCAATGACACGAAATGCGCGTCGTGGCGGAAAAATATGGGTACGTATATTTCCAGACAAACCAGTTACAGTAAGACCCACAGAAACCCGTATGGGTTCGGGGAAAGGATCCCCTGAATATTGGGTAGCTGTTGTTAAACCAGGTCGAATACTTTATGAAATGGGTGGAGTAACAGAAAATCTAGCCAGAAAAGCTATTTCAATAGCAGCGTCCAAAATGCCTATACGAACCCAATTCATTATTTCGGGATAAGAATGTAAAACCAAAAGAAATAGGTCTTGGGAATGAAAAAAAAAAACAATCGCAGGTTTATTTTTTTGGACAAACAATATTTCTTTTTTTTTTCTTCGCCCTTTGCATTCAACGAACAGATTAAAAAAAAAAATGATATGATTCAACCTCAGACCCATTTGAATGTAGCGGATAACAGCGGGGCTCGAGAATTGATGTGTATTCGAATTATAGGAGCTAGCAATCGCCGATATGCTCATATTGGTGACATTATTGTTGCTGTGATCAAAGAAGCAGTACCAAATATGCCCCTAGAAAGATCAGAAGTGGTCAGAGCTGTAATTGTACGTACCTGTAAAGAACTCAAACGTGACAACGGTATGATAATACGATATGATGACAATGCTGCAGTTGTCATTGATCAAGAAGGAAATCCAAAAGGAACTCGAGTTTTTGGTGCGATCGCCCGGGAATTGAGACAGTTAAATTTTACTAAAATAGTTTCATTAGCTCCCGAGGTATTATAAGATAAGAGCGTGATATGGTTATAGTAGGGGATTTGAAAAAATAGATTAAGATTAATTAGTAGATTGTGTCTCACGCATATACCTTGAATAATTCATATTCATAGATAAATAAAAGAAGTAAAAAAGAAAAACATGTTGATTATATCAAAATTCGGAGAAACCAATAATTTTAGTTCATCATGGGTAGAGACACTATTGCTGACATAATAACCTCTATACGAAATGCTGATATGGATAGAAAAAGAGTGGTTCGAATAGCATCTACAAATATTACCGAAAACATTGTTAAAATACTTTTACGAGAAGGTTTTATCGAAAACGTGAGGAAACATCGGGAAAGCAACAAATTTTTTTTGGTTTTAAACCTGCGACATAGAAGGAATAGGAGAAGGCCCTATAGAAATCTTTTAAATTTAAAACGGATCAGTCGACCTGGTCTACGAATCTATTCTAACTATCAAAGAATTCCTAGAATTTTAGGTGGAATGGGGATTGTAATTCTTTCTACTTCTCGAGGTATAATGACAGATCGAGAGGCTCGACAAGAAGGAATCGGAGGAGAAATTTTGTGTTATATATGGTAATCCTTCTATTATCCGAATTGGATCCGAAACTTCCTATTTGTGAAAAAAAAAAGAGAAAGGGCGGGTTGTCTAATATCGTTCCTCCTCCATTAGTTGATACTTCAAGGAGGTTTTACCTGGAATGAAAGAACAAAAATGGATTCATGAAGGTTTAATTACTGAATCCCTTCCCAATGGCATGTTCCGGGTTCGTTTAGATAATGAGGATCTGATTCTAGGTTATGTTTCAGGAAAGATCCGACGTA